TGACGCCCATCCGAGGCATCCCCTATGGTTATTTCGTATCCGCCCTTTTCTTTTCGTATTATTTTCTTTACTATACCCGCTGCTGTAGCATTATAAACAGTATTGTTACTCTTGCTTCCGTCGGGATAAATCTGACCCCTTCCCCTGTTACCGCCTACATATATGGGATATTTTAAAAAGTGAACATCTTTCTTAGTAGCAGGGTCCGGTGAAAGAATAGGAAAGGTGATTTCACTATATTTTTGCCCCGGAACAGGGCCTATCACAAGAATATTTTTTTTATTTGGTCGGTAACTCTGAAAAGAAAGATTGCTTATTTTTTCTTTCATCTCGGGAGAAATACGATCGGTTGGAGCCAACTCAAACCCCTCGGGTAAAATAAGAACAGCTCCTACATTCAAACCCCCCTTCTTGCCATTAGCAAGAACTTGTTTTAGTTGCATATCATAAGGAATTCGAACAACTGCTTCAAATACAGTATCGGGAAGGACCGCTTGTGGAACCTCAATATCCACAGGTTTATTAGCTAAATGACAATTGGCACATACAATACGACCGGTCGCTTCTCGGGGATTTTCATAACCCTGCTGTGCAAAAATGGGATATGCATTTGAAATGGATGACTGAGTTATTATATATATAATGAGTGATACGGAAATGGATCGAGTAATCTGTTCTTTTATCCAAGAAAGGGTATTTATAGTTTGCATGGTACAATTTTTGATCCCGAAAATTTCTACAATAAATTGGGTAGGTCGCTAGTATAGTTCCCTATCCACTATTCTGCTATTTACTGAAATAATCTTACTGGAATATTGGAGGACTTTCCTGCCTTGGATGGGTAGAACGAGTCAGTACGGTTTGGAATGCTTATGCCCAAAGTACCAAACATTCTAATTGAATTAATATCAGTAGACCTTTTTTCAGTCATTCATTGAATGATAAATCACTACAAGTGATGGGGATACACGATTTAAATAACGGAAAATCCAATATTTCAAAATTGTATCTAGAATGACTGGAAAGGTGGAAACAAGGCCAGATATAATTTGATCGTTATGAGAAAATCCAAAATCTTGGTAGATATAGCCAATCATTAGTTCCCAACCGTGGGGTGAGTGGAATCCGATACATAAATCGGTTAATAAAAGAATAGAAAATGCTTTTATTGTGTCGCTTAGGTTATATAGGAATTCCTGAACCCAAGAGTTAAGAGTAATAAGTTCTTTCTTACCTATAATAGAATAACCACTTAGAATAACGAAACAGATTATATTGGTCGAGAAGGACAAAATTGTATGGATACAATCTTCATTGTGCAGCTTGATCAATTGAATCGTTTCTTTATGGATTCCGATTCCTATACGAAGCTTTTTTAGACGTGTCTCCGGATATTCCTTTATCATCTCGTCCAACAGTAGGAGCTCCTCTAATTCTAGGAATTTTTCTAGAAGACTCTTTTCTGGAATATCATTCAAAAGAGTTTCGGATTGCTTGGTATTCCACCAATTAGTAACCCAAGATTCCAGACTTTTATTAAATGTTAGAAAGCTCCACCAGGGTAAAAAGACTATAGATACAAGAACTAGAAGGGGAATAAATGCTTTCTTTTTTGCCATTTTTTTTAGAAATTTTTAATTTAATAAAGTGGCCTCATTCGTCGACTCTACGCGATCTAATATTTTTTATTTTTTTTTTCACCAGAGTTCTATTCCAAGGTATCGAATCATTTTCTTTTTTTTATTTGTGATTCGGTAATGAGTCCTTGATAATTTTGAAGAATCTTACAAGAATACAGAAATCGAATAAGAGTCCACTTCGAATGCGAAAATGCGAAAAAAGGTTTCCAGCTATTTCAATTGGTCAAATTCGAAGCAATTCCTTCCTTTAGATGACTCCCCGAAAACCCACTTTAGTTTTCGTTAAGGAATTCGGATTTCGAGACAAAAAACTCTCCAAATATTGCAAAAAAATTCGCTGACTACCATAGCACAAAAAGAATTGAGATAATTTTCTGAATGTGATAATCAAAACGTCGGGTCATTCATTAAAGAGAAGAGAACGAAAGAGGGGAGAAAACGACACATCAAGAAAGATAATTAATTTACATGAGCTATTTGTCTCTAACCTATCAATTCAAAATATTGAAACTCAAATCAAAAATTTTCTTTATTTCAAAATGTTTTGGGATGAATCTATCCTTATTTCGATTTGGTGCTAATGAATTGCGTCAAGTGGATTTCCATACGCATAAAATTTCGTTTTTGCCGACAAAAGCAACCCCCCCTTTTTTATGTTCCATATAATATACGTTTGCTTTGACTCGACTCGAAGGGATGTTCTGACGAAAATTTCGTTAAGTTATACCATAGATAAAGTTATACAAAAGGGGATTGTAGAGTATTTTCTACCCCCAGCCGAGAATCAGAAAACATTCATTGTTCGGTTCATTTCAAAATACTTCAATCGGTACGCGCAAGAAATAGGCTAATTCAGCAGCTTTTTGTTCCATTTCTCGTGGAGTCAAATTCTCATCAGTACGAGTCAAAGGAACGGCCCCCTGGCCTCTGATTTCTAGATAAAGGACACGACGAGGATAAATACCCTCTTTAAGTTCTATTCTGATAGATTGAATATCATTTATAAGGAATCGGAGGGAGATGCGACGATTTTTTCCCGGAAATCCCCAACGAAAAATACACACTATTCCTTCTTTTTTATCGAATAGATCATAACCACTACCTACATTCCACGAAATTGTGCACCACAAATAGGAACTAATAAAGAGACCTGCGATCCCATAGAAAGACATCACGATCCCCTGTGGGAAAAAAATTATTTGTTGAGAGGGAAATAAAGATATCAAATTCCTACCAAGATAGCTGGAAGTTCCAACTAATAAAAATCCTAATGAACCTAAAAAAAGGATAAAGGCCCAGCAGAAATTACTTGTTTTTCGAGACCCCCTTATAAGTTCTATCCATATACGTTCTGATCGCCAATTCATACTAATCTAGTTGCATTTAATTTTACTTAATTGAATTGATAGAATAACCAAAATGAATTTCACTTATACTTTACTTAAACTTAACGCTATTTTGTTTCTTAAGTAACTCTCATCAACTAGCACTATTCTAATGTGAACCTGTCGGGGTAATTAATAAAAAAAGTTCGATCGAAAATAAGAACGTCCCCTTCATATGACCCCGCCCTAGATATCTACAAGCATCGACTTTCTATTTGAAACATGGACCGACCCGTCTTGATCTATTGATTTGAAAATAGTAAAAAAGAATTTACCCCTATATCAGGTTTCGCATGTCTTGCACTTATGTTCGAAAGAAATCATGCATTATACCATATTCCACTTTCCAATAAATAGATATTTGTGTTATGACTCAATCAAGTCTAAGTCTTGAAAAAATGTGATTTGGCCTCACCATCCGGCCTAAACAATCTTGTTTTTTTGAACATGAAGAAATAAAGAAGCCATTGCAATTGCCGGAAATAATAGGCCTACGAAAGGAACAAAAATAGAGGGAAGGTTTATATCTGTCATAGAATGGGTACCTCGATTTACTATTTGTACCTGTTTGTTATATTGTTCGAAAATTATCTGAACTGAATTCTATATAATTATACTAATTATATCTAAGTGAGTATAGTATATACTAAGTTCAAGAAATGTAGAACTAACTAAATGAACTGAATTCGCCTTCGACACAAAAAAATATATGTTTGATAATCAACTTTTTTATTCTTCATCTTTTCTTCTTCTTTTGCTCTTGTCTTTTAATTCAATATCAATAAAGAAAGAGTTGCTTACAAAGTCCCGAAAGATTCGTTATAATTTGATTCAAGAGATATTCTCTTGTTAGTCAAAATGGAAAGTCTTCGACAAGAAATATATTAAGATGCAAAAGGCTATTTTTTTCGAATTTTCCAGATGTAAGAAAGGAAGATAAAATTCGTTTTCTTTGCCATATTTTCAATTTACAGAAGTAAGAATGTTGATAGAATATAGGTTCTCTGATTAGTAATCAGGATATGAAATCAAATAAAAAAATTGATCTGCAACTTTTGATTCTTTATATTCTATATAGTTATAGAATTAGTATGGCAACCGCGAAAACCCCATCCCCATTATTCTATTATGATTGATTCTTTATCATTTGGACTTTGATTGATTACGATAACTAACTACTTTTTTTGCCACAAATAAATAATTGACCTTACTGCTCAATCGAATTTTGATTTAAAGGCAAGAAAGCGTGCAACTGAAATAACTCACTTAGAACGCCTTTTAAAGGATTACGTGGTACAATTGGATCAAATAAACCCTTATCGAATAAATATTCAGCTTCTTGTGAACCTTCAGGTACTGTCGTATTCAATGTTTCTTCAATTACTCTTTTACCCGCAAATGCAATGTAGGCATTGGGTTCGGAAATAATGATATCTCCCAACATACCAAAACTAGCTGTCACCCCCCCAGTAGTAGGGGATGTAAGAATTGATACATAGAATAGCCTTTTATTTGATTGATAATCAAATAAAACCGACGAAATTTTAGCCATTTGCATCAAGCTCAAACTTCCTTCTTGCATGCGTGCCCCGCCGGAAGCACACACTATAATAAGGGGTAGATTTTTATTAGTAGCATACTCAATCAAACGAGTGATTTTCTCTCCTACTACGGACCCCATACTACCTCCCATAAACTGAAAATCCATAACCCCTATTGCTACAGGAATGCCATTTAGTTGACCTATACCTGTTTGAATGGCTTCGGTTAACCCTGTCTCTTTTTGATAAGAATTAATACGATCTTTATAGGGTTCCTCCTCCGAATGAAATTCAATGGGATCCGTTGAGACCATGTCTTCATCCATAGGATCCCAAGTACCTGGATCAATCGATAGTTCGATTCTCTCTGAACTACTCATTTTCAAATGATATCCGCATTCATCACAAATGTTCATTTTTGACTTCAACAATTT